TATTTGACTTCATGTAGAAAAAAATTCTTTACTTTATTAGTTCGATCTATTACCAATCGATTTCTTTATTTTATTACTTGCTATGTTCGAGTTAATCTAATTAGTGAAATTTTTGTTCATATTGAAATCAATCGAGATTGATAAGGAGTTTGTTAATGATGCTCGAGCATGTACTTATTTTGAGTGCCTATTTATTTTCTGTCGGTCTATATGGATTGATCACGAGTCGAAATATGGTTAGGGCTCTTATGTGTCTTGAACTTATATTAAATGCGGTTAATATAAATTTTGTAACATTTTCTGATTTTTTTGATGGGAAAGAAATTGATCTAGGAGCAAAAAACCGAAAGAAAAAATAAAAAAATGATTCTTATTGATGAAATTGAGCTTTTAAATACTCACGCTTTATTTTTTTTTTTTCACTATTCTATCCTCGTATGTTTAGATTCAAGAATAGAATAGAATAGCTAAAATTTTATCGTCTAGATAAGAAATAAGTAATTAATAAAAAAATTGAGACGTAAGAAGAATACAAGAAAATATACGAAGAAATGCGCCCGCCGCCAATAGATTTGATCGCCTCTCCTACAAAAAAACTCATAAGACCAACTCCATTCGTAATTCCATCAACTACTTGTCTATCAAACAAATGAGTAAATTCCGACACTCTTCTCACCGTCCCTGTTAAGTATGTTGCATAAAAAGCGTCTATATAACCATGATTATATGACCAAGCATATATCCCATTTTTTATCTTGTCAGAAAAAATTATCTTAAGATTTGTTTTAATTAATGAATTAACTAAATCAAAATTTGAAAACGGGGAATACGGAGGCTTATAAAAAAAAAATGCTATAATTATTCCAAGATAGGCTAGACTAACCGAAAACACTGCATCTTTCGCAAATTCCGACCAATCTGTTAAATAATTCGAATTTGGATGTAACAAATTTATCGAGGGGGTTAACCATTTGGATAAAATATCCAAATCGACGCCATTAAATGAAATTCCTATGAATCCAACAACGAAAGTAAAGAAGACTAATATAAGGATAGGAAATAATATAGTATTATCCGATTCATAAGGGTACGCAAAAGTTTTCTTCTTACCAAAACGGGAAATAGTAAGAAAAGGTTGCCTTCTAGTTCTTGCATTCTCCTCAATTCGATCTAGTTTCTGTGAAAAAAAATAAGCACTTTTCTTTTTCGTCATTATTAATAAAGTTAAAAAATGAAAGTTTTTGTTATTGACTTTAAAACCTTCTTTACCCCATAAAGATATTGAATAGAGGGACGTTTTTTTTTTTCCACTGAAATTTTGAAAATGAGCATTTAAATGTCCTTCAAAAGTAAGTAAATAGATCCGAAACATATAAAATGCGGTTAATCCCGCCGTAGACCAAGCTATTATTGCAAAAATTGCTGAATATAACCAACTATCATTAAGAATTTGATCTTTGGACCAAAAACAAGCAAGAGGTGGAATTCCACAAAGAGAGAGTGTGCCTAATAAAAACGCACTTTTGGTAATTGGTACATGTTTTTTTAAACCTCCCATAAAAACCATATTTTGACTTTTAGTCGGAGAATAACCAACAATAGTTTGCATTGAATGAATAACAGAACCCGATCCCAAAAACAATAATGCTTTCGAATAAGCATGAGTAATCAAATGAAATAAAGCACTTCGAGAAGACCCCATACCTAGAGCTAACATCATATAACCCAATTGAGACATGGTGGAATAGGCTAAACCTCTCTTAATGTCTTTTTGAGCAAGAGCTAAAGTAGCTCCAAAAAATAGTGTTATTATCCCTATTAACGAAATTAAATTCATTATGTGAGGTATAATAATGAAAAGAGGTAAAAGTCGAGCTACAAGGAAAATTCCCGCGGCTACCATAGTAGCGGCGTGGATAAGAGCCGAAATAGGAGTCGGCCCTTCCATTGCATCTGGTAACCATACATGAAGGGGGAATTGTGCAGATTTCGAAACAGCACCAGAAAAAAATAAAACAGCGCACCACGTAACAAATAAAAAATTTAACTCATTATGAAAAATGAAGTTATTGAATATTTGAAATAAATCCCGAAATTCAAAACTCCCTGTTATCCAATAAAAACCCAAAATTCCCAATAATAAACCAAAATCCCCAACACGATTAGTTACAAACGCTTTTTGACAAGCATTTGCTGCAATAGGACGTGTGAACCAAAATCCTATTAATAGATAGGAACACATTCCTACTAATTCCCAAAAAATATAAATTTGTATCAAATTGGAACTAGTAACTAATCCCATCATGGCAGTACTGAAAAAACTCATATAAGCAAAAAATCTCAAATATCCACGATCATGAAACATATAATTATCACTATAAATAAGAACTAAAATTCCAACAGTAGTGATTAATATTGACATAATAGAAGTAAGCGGATCGATTAAGTAGCCAAATTCTAAAGAAAAATCAGTAGTGAGAATCCAAGCCCCGACATATTGATAGGTAGCACGGCTATTTAGTTGCTGAATCGATAAATTGATCGAAAAAATCATGACTATACTTAATACTAAAACACTTTGAAAAGCCCATATACGACGAAGACTTTTTGTTGCCGCCGGAAAAAGAAGAAGTCCCACCCCGATTAATATAGGAACTGAAAGTGGAAGGAAAGGTATTATCCATGCATATTGATATGTTTGTTCCATAAAAAAGTTTTTAATTGCTTCCGATTAACTGGACCCCACCCCTTTCAAAAGGGATCAATAAAAAAATCAAAATATGCACTAACTTAAAAAAATTTAACGAAAAAAAATTTAACATTTGATACTCGTACTTAATTCTGTATCTGAGTTTTGCGAAATAGTTCGAATATTCAACTCAAAAAGTTAGACGTGGTCAAATAATATGACCAAGTTCTGTAAAAAAAAATACTTCTTTATTTTAAATATATTTGTATTTTGAAAATATACAAATTTAGCAAGAGATCAAAAAAAATATAAATTTTTCTAACAACGGTTTTTTTATAGCAAGCATCAGGAAGTACACTCAAAAGTACTTGATTCTGATATAAATCGTGGAATTCACTAATGTCATTGGCTTAATAACTCGTCGTTTTTTTTTAGTTAGTTTCGTTTTAGTTAGTTTATTTCAACTTATTAACTAATTCCTTATGAAATTGATTATGATTATTTTTTTGTTTATAAAAAAATATTTATTTATTATAAATAGTTAGAATATCTAAGGGTATATATAAAACTTAATGGTTTATTTGAAACTTGATTTTTTATTAATTGATAAAATTTTCTTTAGTGAGAAAGGATAAAAAATGTATCCGGTAACAGAACCAATAAATTACTAATCTGATTCGAATTTCAAAAATGTTAGACGGATTCGTTGGACTAGTTACTTGAAGAAAGATTCCATTTGGTATTAGATAAAACTTGTCTTTTGAAATACTTCCTTTGATTTTATTACATGGAAATGCAGTGTCGAATGACAAAAAGCACTGGAGATAGATCTTTTAGATTCTTTTTTTTTAGTTCCACAAATTAGATTTATATATCATAGCTGATTATAGAAATATCTGAGAAAAAACGAAAAATAAAAGTACTACTAATCCATACAACTTATTTGTTCGTAGAAGCCTTCTAGAGTATAAAAAACCTTTTTGAACAACTAATTTACTAAGTTGTAGGAATCTTGTAGAGAAGTTTCATATATTTAGATTTATTTGTGATGATAAGGACTAAAGAAATAACTAGATAATGAATAGTAATTAAGGATTCTTTTGAACAATAGATGTCTTTCACATCCAACTCTAACAATGAGTAACCTCTTCATTTTGAAATGTCAGTTCCAAAAAAACGCACTTCTAGATCAAAAAAGCGTATTCGTCAAAATATTTGGAAAAGGAAGGGATATTCATCGGCGTTAAAAGCTTTGTCATTAGGAAAATCTCTTTCTACCGGCAAATCACAAAGTTTTTTTATGCGACGAGAAAATAAGTCCTAAAATGTTGTAAGACTCGGAATCTATTTGACGTTAAAATTGACTCATTTCAGTCTTACTATCAAATTCTCAATTACAACTCTCTATTAGTTTGAACTAATCAATATGAAATAGACTCCGTTTTGGGATGTTCATATGTAAAAATGGAACATTAAGAATTTGAAAATTTCGCAAATTCTAAGAAAAAATACAATAAGAAAAACCAAGGTTTTATCTTTTTTAGGACTCGATTTTTCATTTTGTTGGTGGGGAGTCTTATTTTCCCCATCGACCTTTTTATTATAATTCAAATACTAATAATATGTTTTCTTTATCTATATATCTAAAGAATATTGAGAGAAGATCAGAAATAAGATCTTTAGTTCAAATTAACGAGAGAAACTCATTGATTCAATTTTGAAAACTTGTATAACTTTCTGACTTCGTCTTTCTCGGAATGACTGTAAAGTTCTCAGATATTTTTTGATTTCAGCCCAACCAATAAAAGATGAAAACTTTCGGAATATTATAGACAAACAATGTTTTACTTTAGAAAAATCCAAAAAAGGTTTTTTTATGTTCCGCGAGAAAATTCATTTAGTTGTTTTAAATTTCTGAAATAAGTTAAATGGGAACGAATTATTATGAATTTGAATTGTTATTCAAAAATTTTTTCAGTGAAGTGACACTGTCAATCTTGACGATTCAATATAAATAGCCTATTATGGGTTCGAAAAGCCGTTATGGTGAAATTGGTAGACACGCTGCTCTTAGGAAGCAGTGCGAGAGCATCTCGGTTCGAGTCCGAGTAGCGGCATGCCGTCTTCGAAACACCAGACAATAGATCTTATAATGAAAAATGAATTAAATTCCCGCTTTTCATTTATACTTAAATTAAGGGATTCCTCTTTTTTTTATGATATTTTCAACCTTAGAGCATATATTAAATCATATTTCCTTTTCAATTGTTTCAATTGTCATTTCAATTTGGTTTTTCAACCTATTGGTCACTGAACTCATAAAACCATATGAGTTATCGGAAAAGGGCATGATACCGACTTTTTTGTGTTTAACAGGATTATTGGTGACTCGTTGGATTTATTCCGGTCATTTTCCACTAAGTGATTTATACGAATCATTAATCTTTCTTTCGTGGAGTTTCTCTCTTATTCATATAGTCGCCTATTTCAAAAAAAATAAAAATTTAAGCGCAATAACCGCCTCGAGTACTATTTTTACCCAAGGCTTTGCTACTTCAAGTCTTTTAAGTGAAATACAGAAACCTGAAATATTAGTCCCTGCGCTCCAATCTGAGTGGTTAATAATGCACGTAAGTATGATGATATTGAGCTATGCCGCTCTTCTGTGTGGATCATTATTATCCGCTGCACTTCTCGTCTTTACAGTTCGAAAGAAAAGTAATCGGTTTTTAAAATCATTTTCATTTAATGAAATCCAATATAGCTATGACAGAAGTACTATTTTAAGAAATACTTCTTTTGTTTCTGGTAAAAATTATTACAAGAGCCAATTAATTCACCAATTGGATTTTTGGAGTTATCGTGTTATTAGTCTAGGATTTCTTTTTTTAACTACGGGTATTATTTCAGGAGCAGTCTGGGCGAATGAAGCGTGGGGATCATATTGGAGTTGGGACCCGAAAGAAGTTTGGGCCTTTATTACTTGGATGATATTCGCTATTTATTTACATATTCGAACAAATAAGAATTTCCCGGGTGAAAATTCCGCACTGGTGGCGGTTCTAGGTTTTCTAATAATATGGATATGCTATTTTGGAGTTAATCTAGTAGGAATAGGGCTACATAGTTATGGTTCATTTACATTACCGTCTAGCTAAGGAAGTTTCTTTCAAATACAAACCAACTCGAGCTGTCTATAAAAAACTTTGTAACGAACTGCGTGAATCCAGTACCACTAGTGTAGTGATTCGCGCGGTTCTCGCAAAGACCACGCATATCGGGTTAAAATGAAAATTCATTTTTAAATAATTAGATAATTTTTTCTTTAGGAAAAATCTCTATAAAAAACTAGATAAAAGAACTTCAACCTTCTCAACCGAGAGTGACAGAACAAAATCCGGGTAGATTCCAATCCCTATTATGGGTAGAAAGAGAGCGATTGAAACAAACAACTCGCGCGGTCCAAAATCAAAAAGATAAGAAGTAGGGGCATTAAATAACTTGGATCCATAGAACATCTGCCGTGACATAGATAATGAATAAATGGGCGTTAATATCATTCCAATTGCTATTACAAAAGTCAGTAGAATTTTTGGCATGAAAAGATATTTTTGACTGGTAATTAGTCCCCACAATACGATTAATTCTGCAACAAAACCACTCATACCTGGTACGGCGAGGGAGCCCATAGAAAAGCTACTAAACAGCGTAAATATTTTTGGCATTGGGATAGCTACGCCGCCCATTTCGTCGAGATAAACAAGACGTATTCTATCATAACTTGTTCCTGCCAAGAAAAAAAAGGCCGCCCCAATAAATCCGTGCGAAATTATTTGTAAAATGGCTCCATTGAGTCCTGCGTCGGTTATAGAACCAATTCCTATAAGTATCAAACCCATATGCGATATAGAAGAATAGGCTATTCTTTTTTTAAAATTCCGTTGGGCGGAAGAAGTTAAAGCTGCATAGATTATTTGTATTGTGCCTATTATTATCAACCAGGGAGAAAAAATAGAATGAGCATGAGGTAATAATTCCATATTAAGCCGAATCAATCCATATGCCCCCATTTTTAATAAGATTCCAGCTAAAAGCATACAAGTACTGTAATGAGCTTCGCCGTGGGTATCGGGTAACCATGTATGGAAAGGTAGAATCGGCGATTTGACAGCAAACGAAATAAAAAATCCTATATAAAATATTATTTCCAAGGCCACAGGATATGGTCGATTAATTGATGTTTCAAAATCTAATGTTGGTTCATTATAACCATATAAACTAAGACCCATAACTCCCATTAATAGAAAAACAGAACCTCCTGCCGTGTACAAAATAAATTTAGTTGCCGAGTACATCCGTTTCTTTCCTCCCCACATGGATAGAAGGAGATAAACCGGAATTAATTCTAACTCCCACATGATGAAAAAAAGTAAAAGATCCTGAGAAGAAAATAGCCCTATTTGAGCGCTATACATTGTTAATAGCAAAAAATGGAATAATCGAGAATCCCGAGTAAGAGGCCAGGCTGCTAATGTAGCTAAAGTAGTGATAAATCCCGTTAGTAAAATAGGTCCTATAGAAAGTCCATCTATTCCTAATTTCCAATGGAAATCAGAAAAATGAATCCATTTATAATTTTCCACTAGTTGGATTAATGGATCATCTGATTGGAAATGATAACGGAATACATAGGTTAGTAGAAGGAGCTCTAAAATACATATACAAATAGTATACCATCTAATTACCTTATTTCCTTTATGAGGAAGAAAAAAAATTAAAGAACCCGCAGCTATTGGTAAAATTACAATTAT